TATATTAAATATATTTGTAAAAAAAAAAAAAAATTATAAGAATAAATTGAATATTTAATATAATTAAATAAAATAATGAGGGTGGGGCGATACTACTTTATATTATTTATTTATTTATAAAATTTTATTTAAATTTTATTTATATAAATTTTATAATTGTTATTTTTTATTAATATTTTAATTTTTATTATTAATTAATATTTATGTATTAAAATTAAAAAATTGAATTTAAGGGGTCAATTTTTAATTATTTATGGGAAGGAATATACTACTTTATATTATTTATTTATTTATAAAATTTTATTTAAATTTTATTTATATAAATTTTATAATTGTTATTTTTTATTAATATTTTAATTTTTATTATTAATTAATATTTATGTATTAAAATTAAAAAATTGAATTTAAGGGGTCAATTTTTAATTATTTATGGGAAGGAATATACTACTTTATATTATTTATTTATTTATAAAATTTTATTTAAATTTTATTTATATAAATTTTATAATTGTTATTTTTTATTAATATTTTAATTTTTATTATTAATTAATATTTATGTATTAAAATTAAAAAATTGAATTTAAGGGGTCAATTTTTTAATTATTTATGGGAAGGAATATACTACTTTATATTATTTATTTATTTATAAAATTTTATTTAAATTTTATTTATATAAATTTTATAATTGTTATTTTTTATTAATATTTTAATTTTTATTATTTAAATTTTAATATTATTTTAATAAGTATTATTTTATTTTGGTTAATAATTTTATTATTATTTTATTTTACATGTAAATTTTTGTGTGAATTAATTTAATTTTTAAAAAATTGAATAGATTTTATTTATTCGCAGTAATTGATATTAATTAAAAAAGAAATTTTGTATTAGTAATAATATATAGTATTGGTAAAATTTGTGCCAGCTACCGCGGTTATACAAATAATACAAGTAAAATTTTTTAGTATTAGTTAAATTTAAAAATTTGATAATATAAATATAAATTTATTAGGTGAAATTTTTAAATTTATTTATTTATTATTTTAAAAAATAATTTAAGCTATAAACTTTTTATAATAAACTAGGATTAGATACCCTATTATTGAAAATAAATATTTAAATGCTAAAGTAGTATTAGTTATATTCTTAAAATTTAAAAAATTTGGCGGTGTTTTAGTCTATTTAGAGGAATCTGTCCTGTAATTGATAATCCACATTGAACCTTACTTAAATTTGTTTAATTTATATATCGCCGTCATCAGAATATGTTATAAGATGAAAATTTTCTTAATATTTAATTAAATAAAATGTCAGGTCAAGGTGTAGTTTATGTTTAAGTAGAGATGGATTACAATAAATTTATTTAAACGGATAATTTTTTGAAATAGAAATTTGAAGGTGGATTTAATAGTAATATAAAATAGATTATTTATATGATTTTAGCTCTAAAACATGTACATATCGCCCATCGTTCTTATTTTTAAAATAAGATAAGTTGTAACATAGTAGATGTACTGGAAAGTGTATCTAGAAAGACAATTTAAAGCTTAATTAGTAAAGTATTTCATTTACATTGAAAAGAAATTTGTGCAAATCAATTTAAATTGATTAAATTTTATTTATTAATTTTATTTATTTATATATTTATTTAATAAAAATAATTTTATAACTTTTTGTTTTAGTATTTTTTAAAGAAAAAATAATTTTAATTATAGTTTATTAGTATTGTAAAAGAATATTGAAATAATTTGAAAAATTTTTATTTTAAAAGAAAATTTAATTTATTGTACCTTGTGTATCAGGGTTTATTAATTAATTAATTATTATATTAATTTTTCTCGAATTTTAAAGATTTAATTATATATAAAAGTTATTGTGGCATAACTATTTTAAATATATAATTAGAAATGAAATGTTAATCGTTTTAAAATATATCTAGTTTTTTAAGAAATAAATTTAATTTAGATTTATAAATTAAAAATTTTATTTATTTAATATTTTTATTTTATAAAATTAATATTTTAAGGGATTAGCTTTAAAATAAATTTTTAAATTTTAAATAAAATATTTTAATAAATGTAAGCTTAAAAATAGTTATCATTAATAAATTTGTTATAATTTATTTTAAATTTTTTATTATTTATTTTTAAATTAAATTATTTATTAAAATTTAAATTTTAACAAATAAAATTTATTAATTATGATAAAATTAGTATATTAAATTTATAAAAATTATTTAAAATGAAAGGTTTAAATAAGGAATTCGGCAAATTATATATTCACCTGTTTATCAAAAACATGTCTTTTTGAATTTAATTTAAAGTCTAACCTGCCCACTGATAATATTAAAGGGCCGCAGTATTCTGACTGTGCGAAGGTAGCATAATCAATAGTCTTTTAATTGGAGACTTGTATGAATGGTTGAATGAGATATATACTGTCTTTTTTAAATTTTTATAGAATTTTATTTTTTAATTAAAAAGTTAAAATATAATTAAAGGACGAGAAGACCCTATAGATCTTTATTTTTATTTATTATAAATTAAAAAGAATATTTAAATTTATATTATAATTAAAAATTTTACTGGGGTGGTATTAAAATTTAAATAACTTTTATTATTTATTTACATTAATATATGAATTATTGATCCAATTTTATTGATTAAAAAATTAAGTTACCTTAGGGATAACAGCGTAATTTTTTTTTAGAGTTCATATCGACAAAAAAGATTGCGACCTCGATGTTGGATTAAGAGTTATTTTTAGGTGTAGAAGTTTAAAGTTTAAGTCTGTTCGACTTTTGAATTCTTACATGATCTGAGTTCAAACCGGCGTAAGCCAGGTTGGTTTCTATCCTTAATAAAATTATTATATTATAGTACGAAAGGACCTAATATAAAAAATATAGATTTTAAAAATATGAATAATATTAATATTTAATAAAAACTATTTTGGCAGATTAGTGCAATAAATTTAGAATTTATTTATATAATTTAATTAATTATAAATAGTATTGTTTTTAATAGATTATTTGTTATCATTAATTGGAAGTTTATTATTAGTTATTTGTGTTATAGTAGGAGTAGCTTTTTTGACTTTATTAGAACGTAAAGTTTTAGGTTATATTCAAATTCGAAAAGGACCAAATAAAGTTGGATTTATAGGTTTATTACAACCTTTTAGAGATGCCGTAAAGTTATTTACTAAGGAACAAACTTATCCTTTGTTATCTAATTATATTTTTTATTATTTTTCTCCAATTTTTTCTTTATTTTTATCTCTTTTAATTTGAATATGTTTACCTTATTTAATTAAATTATATTCATTTAATTTAGGTGTTTTATTTTTTTTGTGTATTACTAGATTAAGAGTTTATACTGTTATAGTAGCAGGGTGATCTTCAAATTCAAATTATGCTTTATTGGGGGGATTACGAGCAGTTGCTCAAACAATTTCTTATGAAGTTAGATTAGTTTTAATTTTATTAAGTTTTATTTTTTTAATTGGAAATTATAATTTTTTAAGTTTTTATTTATATCAAAAATATATATGATTTATTGTTTTTTGTTTTCCTTTAGCCTTAGTTTGGTTTGCTTCTTGTTTAGCAGAAACTAATCGTACTCCTTTTGATTTTGCTGAAGGAGAATCTGAGTTAGTTTCTGGGTTTAATGTAGAATATAGAAGAGGGGGATTTGCTTTAATTTTTTTAGCTGAATATTCAAGTATTTTATTTATAAGTATATTATTTAGAGTTATTTTTTTAGGTAGCGATGTTTATAGAATTATATTTTTTTTAAAATTAACAATTATTTCTTTTATGTTTATTTGAGTTCGAGGAACTCTACCTCGGTTTCGATATGATAAATTAATATATTTAGCTTGAAAAAGATTTTTACCTATATCTTTAAATTATTTATTTTTTTTTATTGGATTAAAAATTTTTATTTTATCTTTATTATTTTAATGAATATTTTTTAGTATTAATTTTAAATTAATAGAAGACTATACTTCTTTCTTATGTTTTCAAGACATATGCTATAAAAGCTTATTAATTTAATTTAATAACTTATCTCAATATTTAGTTAATAATGGATTAATTAAAAAATAAGAAAAATATAAAACTGTTAAAATTTGGCCTGTTAAAACATAAGGGTCTTCTACAGGGCGAGCTCCAATTCATGTTAATAAAGATGCAATAATAACTATATTTCAAAATAAAATTTGATTTAATGGATAAAATTGTAATCCTCGGAATTTACTAATATGTGTAAAAGGTAAAATTATTAAAATGGCAATAGATAAAACTAAAGCAATTACTCCTCCTAATTTATTAGGAATTGATCGTAAAATAGCATAGGCAAATAAAAAATATCATTCTGGTTGAATATGAACTGGAGTAACTAAAGGATTAGCAGGAATAAAATTTTCTGGGTCTATTAATAAATAATTAAATTTTCAAATAAATCCAATTAAAATTCAAATAAAAATTACGAACCCTACAACATCCTTATAAATAAAATAAGGATGAAATGGGATTTTATCTACATTTCTATTTAATCCTAATGGATTATTAGATCCTGTTTGATGTAAAAATAATAAATGAATTATTGTTAATGCTAATACAATAAAAGGTAGAATAAAATGAAATGTAAAAAATCGTGTTAAAGTAGCATTATCAACTGCAAATCCTCCTCAAATTCATTGAACAAGATCAGTTCCTAAGTAAGGAACAGCTGATAATAAATTAGTAATAACTGTGGCCCCTCAGAATGATATTTGTCCTCAAGGTAATACATATCCTAAAAATCCTGTTGCTATTACTATAAATAAAATGATTACTCCAATTATTCATGTTGGGGTAAATAAATAAGAACTATAATAAACTCCTCGTCCTACATGAATAAATAAACAAGCAAAAAAAAATGATGCTCCGTTAGCATGACAAATTCGTAGGAATCAACCATTATTCACATCTCGATAAATGTGGTTTACTCTATTAAAAGCTGTTTCAATATCAGCTGTGTAATGTATTGCTAAAAATAAACCTGTTAAAATTTGAATAATTAAACAAAGACCTAATAATGATCCAAAATTTCATCAAGCAGAAATATTGGAAGGTGCGGGTAAATCTACTAAAGCATTATTTGCAATTCTAATTAAAGGGTGAGTTTTTCGTAAAGATTTAGTCATTAATTTATTGGGCGTAAAGGACCATAATTTTTTTTTGTAATTTTTACTGTTACTAATAAAGTTAAAAATAAATAATTAATTAATAATAAAGTAATTAAATTTGTTGGAAAGTTATATATTTTATTTAGTTCAGTGGAATTTTCTGGTATTAAAGAATTATAAAAAAATAAAGTTATTTCATTATTATTAATAAAATTTTCAATAATTGATTTATCTAAAAAAAAAGAAAAAATTATGAAAATTATTATTATAGAAATTGCTATAAAAGATAATTTAAATGATATAGAAAATATTTCATTTGAAGAAAGAGAGGTGACATAAATAAATAAAACTAGTATACCCCCTATAAAAATTAAAAATAATATATAAGAAAATCAAAATGTTTTTACAAATATTCCTGTTAATAAAGAAGTTAAAAAAGTTTGAATTAATAATATTAATCCTATAGCTAAAGGGTGTTTTATTTGTATAAAAATAAATCTAGTAATTAAAGATGTTAATATAATAAATGTTATAATATCAAGAAATAGTTTATATAAAATATTAACTTTGGGAGTTAATGAAAAGGAAGTTTCTTTTTTCTTGAAGTTTTAAAAAAAATAAAATTTTATTTTTAGTTTACAAGACTAATGTTTTTTTTAAACTATTAAAACTAATGGTAAATTTTTATATATATTATTTAATAATTATTATATTTATATTTGGGTGTATTGTTTTTATTTCAAGTCGAAAGCATCTATTATGTACTTTATTAAGATTAGAATTTATGGTATTAATATTATTTATGTTATTATTTATATATTTAAATTTTATAAATTATGAAAGATATTTTAGTATATTTTTTTTAACTTTTTGTGTGTGTGAAGGAGTTTTAGGTTTATCTATTTTAGTTTCTATAATTCGTACCCATGGTAATGATTATTTTCAAAGATTTTCTATTTTACAATGTTAAAATTTATTTTTATAATTTTGTTTATGTTTTTTTTATTTTTTAAAAAAAATATTTACTGAATGGTTCAAAATTTAATTTTTTTAGCTACAGGGTTATTTATAATTAAAATTAGAGCTAATTATTATTTTTGTGACATTTCTTATTATTTTGGAATAGATATAATTTCTTATGGATTAATTTTATTAAGTTTTTGAATTTGTGGTTTAATATTAATAGCAAGAGAAAGTGTTGTTCGTATAAATAATCATATTAATTTATTTTTATTTATAATTATTTTCTTATTATTGATATTAATTTTTACTTTTAGTTCAATAAGTATATTTATATTTTATTTATTTTTTGAAAGTAGATTAATTCCTACTTTATTTTTAATTTTAGGATGAGGTTATCAGCCTGAACGGTTACAAGCGGGTATCTATTTATTATTTTATACTTTATTAGCTTCTTTACCTTTATTAATTGGTATTTTTTTTATTAAAAGAGAAAATTATACAATAAATTTTGTTATATTAAGTTATAAAAATTTATATAATTTAGATTTTTTATACTTATGTATAGTTTTTGCATTTTTAGTTAAAATGCCTATATTTTTAGTTCATTTATGATTACCTAAGGCTCATGTTGAAGCTCCTGTTTCCGGTTCCATAATTTTAGCCGGGGTTTTATTAAAGTTAGGAGGTTATGGATTATTACGAGTATTTTCTATTTTACAAATTTTAGGAATAAAGTTTAATTTTATTTGAATTAGAATTAGATTGATTGGAGGAGTTTTAGTAAGATTAATTTGTTTATGGCAAATAGATTTAAAGGCATTAATTGCTTATTCATCTGTTGCTCATATAGGAATTGTTTTAAGTGGTTTAATAACAATAACATATTGGGGATTAAATGGGTCATATACCTTAATAATTGCTCATGGATTATGTTCTTCTGGGTTATTTTGTTTAGCTAATATTTCTTATGAACGAATAGGAAGACGAAGATTATTAATTAATAAGGGGATATTAAATTTTATACCAAGATTATCCTTATGATGATTTTTATTATGTTCTGGTAATATAGCTGCTCCTCCAACTTTAAATTTATTAGGAGAAATTTCTTTATTAAATAGAATTGTAAGTTGATCTTGATTAACTATAATTAGTTTAGCTTTTTTATCTTTTTTTAGAGCTGCTTATACCTTGTATTTATTTGCTTATAGTCAACATGGAAAAATTTATTCAGGAGTTTATTTTTTTTCTTCAGGGAGAGTTCGAGAATTTTTATTATTAATATTACATTGATTACCTTTAAATTTATTAATTATAAAAAGTAATTTTTGTATATTATGAATTTAAAAGTAATATTTAAATAGTTTAAAAAAAATATTGATTTGTGGTGTCAATGATATGAAATTTTCATTTTAGATCGTGAATTATTTAATTAATTATTGTAAAAATAGATTTTATATTTTAATTTCTATTAGATTTATTTTATTTATTATAAGATTAAAATTTTTATTAATAGATTTAATTTATTTTATTGAATGAGAAATTGTATCTTTACATTCTTTATCTATTGTAATAACTTTTTTATTTGATTGAATAAGATTAATATTTATATCTTTTGTTTTATTAATTTCTTCTCTAGTAATTTTTTATAGAAATCAATATATAGGGGAGGATTATAATGTTAATCGGTTTATTTTATTAGTGTTAATATTTGTTTTTTCTATAATAATATTAATTATTAGACCCAATTTAATTAGAATTTTGTTAGGTTGGGATGGATTGGGTTTAGTTTCTTATTGTTTAGTTATTTATTTTCAAAATGTAAAATCATATAATGCAGGTATATTAACAGCTCTATCAAATCGAATCGGGGATGTTGCTTTATTATTAGCTATTGCTTGAATATTAAATTATGGTAGTTGAAATTATATTTTTTATTTAGAAATAATAAAAAGAAATATTGAAATAATAATTATTGGGGGATTAGTAATGTTAGCTGCTATAACTAAAAGAGCTCAAATTCCTTTTTCTTCTTGGTTACCTGCAGCTATGGCAGCCCCTACACCAGTGTCTGCTTTAGTCCATTCTTCTACTTTGGTAACTGCTGGTGTTTATCTATTAATTCGGTTTAATATTTTGTTAGAAAATACTTTTTTAGGACAATTTTTATTATTGATCTCTGGTCTTACTATATTTATAGCTGGATTAGGAGCTAATTTTGAATTTGATTTAAAGAAAATTATTGCTTTATCTACATTAAGACAATTAGGGTTAATAATAAGAATTTTATCTATTGGGTTTTATAAATTAGCTTTTTTTCATTTATTAACTCATGCTTTGTTTAAGGCTTTATTATTTATATGTGCTGGAGTAATTATTCATAATACAAAAAATGCTCAAGATATTCGTTTTATAGGGGGTTTAAGCATAAGTATACCTTTAACTTGTAGTTGTTTTAATATTGCTAATTTAGCTTTATGTGGTATACCTTTTTTGGCAGGATTTTATTCAAAGGATTTAATTTTAGAAATAGTTATATTATCTTATATAAATTTTTTTTCTTTTTTTCTTTTTTTTTTTTCTACTGGGTTAACAGTATGTTATTCATTTCGTTTAGTTTATTATTCTATAACTGGAGATTTTAATAGAACTTCTTTAAACATATTAAATGATAAGGGTTGAACTATAACTTTTAGTATTTTTTTTTTAATAATTATAGCAATTATTGGGGGAAGTATATTAAATTGATTAATATTTTTTAACCCTGAAATAATTTGTTTACCTTTTTATTTAAAAATTTTAACATTAATTGTTTGTATCTTAGGAGGATTAATAGGGTATTTAATTAGAAATGTTAGTTTATTTTTTTTTAATAAATCTTTTATTTATTATAATTTTAGTTTTTTTTCTGGAAGAATATGATTTATACCAATTATTTCCACAATTGGTATTATTAAATGACCATTAATTTTAGGAATACATTCTTATAAAAATTTTGATCATGGATGAAGTGAATATTTTGGGGGTCAAATGTTATATAAGCAATTAAAAAATTATTCTTTATATGTTCAAGAATTTCAAAATAATAATTTAAAAATTTATTTATTAAGTTATATATTATGAGTAATTATTCTAGTAATAATAACAATATTTTTAAAATAATAAATTTAAATAGCTTATATTTAGAGCGTGACACTGAAGATGTTAAAGAAATTATTATAATTTTTAAATATTAATATTTATAAAAAATAAATTTTTATTTTTACAGTGAAAATGTAATGTTTTAGTTTAAACTATATAAATATGAAATATGGTGATCGAGAGAAAGCTGCTAACTTTTATCTTTAATGGTTTAATTCCATTTATATTTCTTAATTGGAATATTAAATTATTCAATGATATCATTAACAGTGATATACCTCTTTTTGGTTTCAATTAAATTAAGATAAATTGAATAAATTCAATACTTTTTAAATGCAAATTAAATGTTATAATTAACTATTATCCTAAAATATGGGTGAATTTCACCTAAGATTAGGCCGAAACTAATTGCAATATATCGCTTCATATTTAATTATTTCATTCTAAAGCTCCTTGGTTTCATTCATGGTATAACCCTACTAATAAAATAAAAATAAAAAATAAACTAGTAATAGATCAATTAATTAAATTTGAAGTTTTAATAATCAAAATTATAGGTAAAATTAGTGCAATTTCTACATCAAAAATTAAAAAAATAATAGCAATTAAAAAAAATCGAAGTGAAAATGGTAAACGAGAATAATTTATTGGATCAAATCCACATTCAAAAGGAGAAGATTTTTCTCGATCAATAATTGTTTTTTTTGATAAAATTGTAGCTAGTATTATTACAATGATTGTAATAGCAAAAATAATACATCTTATAATTAATAATATAATAATTATTTATACTAAATTTATTTAGTCCTTGTGATTGGAAGTCACATATACAATTATATACTTTATAAATTAACTACCTCATCAATAAATTGAAATATATAAAAATAATCAAACTACATCAACAAAATGTCAGTATCAAGCTGCAGCTTCAAATCCAAAATGATGACTACTTGAAAAGTGATAATTTAAATGTCGAATTAAACAAATTAATAAAAATGAAGTTCCAATTAATACATGAAGTCCGTGGAATCCTGTTGCTACAAAAAATGTAGATCCATATACATTATCAGCAATTGTAAATGGGGCTTCAATATATTCATATGCTTGAAGAATAGAAAAATAAATTCCTAATAATACAGTAAAAAATAAACTTTGTAAAGTTTGAGTGTGATTATTTTCTATTAATCTATGATGAGCTCAAGTGACAGTTACCCCTGAAGCTAGTAAAATTGCTGTATTTAATAAAGGAATTTGAAAAGGATTAAAAGCAATAATTCCTACTGGAGGTCAAATTATTCCTAATTCAATTGTTGGAGATAAACTTCTATGGAAAAATGCTCAGAAAAAAGAAATAAAAAAAAATACTTCTGAAATAATAAATAAAATTATTCCTCATCGTAAACCTAATGTAACTGGGATAGTGTGAAGTCCTTGAAATGTTCCTTCTCGTGAAATATCTCGTCATCATTGATATATTGTTAATATAGTAATAATATTTCCTAATAAAAATAATGAAATATTATATTGATGAAACCATTGAACAAGACCAGTTACTGTTGTTATTGCCCCAATAGCTCCTGTTAAAGGCCAAGGGCTATAATCTACTAAATGAAAGGGATGATTTGCATGTGTTGACATTAAATTAATTTACTTCACTAGAATATAAAGTTCTTAATACTGCAAAAACATAAGATTGAATAATTGCAACTGCTGATTCTAATACTAATAAAGCAATTTGAGTAATTAAAATTAATGATAAAATAATATAAGATGTTGATATTGGTCCTGTATTTCCTAATAAAGTTATTAATAGATGCCCAGCAATTATATTAGCTGTTAATCGAACTGCTAATGTTCCTGGTCGAATAACATTACTAATTGTTTCAATACATACTATAAAAGGTATTAATACAGGGGGAGTTCCTTGTGGAACTAAATGAGCAAATATATGTTGTGTATGACAAATTCAACCATAAAGTATAAAACTTAATCATAAAGGGAAAGCTAATGTTAATGTTAATGTTAAATGACTAGTACTTGTAAAAATATAAGGGAATAGTCCTAAGAAATTATTAAATATAATTAATGAAAATAAAGAAACAAATATTAAAGTTCTTCCATTATGACCATTAGGTCCTAATAGAGTTTTAAATTCTTTATGAAGAGTTAATAAAATATTATTTCAAATAACTTGAAATCGATTAGGTATTAATCAATATGTTGAGGGAATAATTAATAATCCTAAAAAAGTTCTTAATCAATTTAATGATAAATTTAAAATAGTTGTTGAAGGGTCAAATACTGAAAATAAATTTGTTATCATTTTCAATTTATTTTATGTTGTTTAATATTTAAATTTTGGGAAGATTCATTTGAATTATAAAAAAAACAAAAATAATTTTTAATATTAAAAATTATTAGTGTTATTGAAAAAACAAAAAACAAAACTAATCATCTAATAGGGGCTATTTGAGGAATTAAAAAATATTAGATTAATACTAATTTTTTTAGTTTGACATACTAAGGTTTTTATAAAACTAATTTTTTAAAATATTATATTTAATCATTAGAAGTAAGTGCTAATTTACTATAATATGATTTAAGAGATCATTACTTGCTTTCAGTCATCTAATGAATTTATTTGAGAAGAAATTCATTTAATGAAATAATTTATAGGAATTCTTTCAATTACAATTGGTATAAAACTGTGATTTGCCCCGCAAATTTCTGAACATTGACCAAAAAATAAACCAGGTTGATTGATTAAAAAATTAGTTTGATTTAAACGTCCTGGTGTTGCATCAATTTTTACTCCAAGAGAGGGAACAGTTCATGAATGAATAACATCTGTAGCAGTTACTAAAATTCGAATTTGATTATTTATTGGTAAAATAATTCGATTATCTACATCTAAAAGTCGGAATCCATTAATATCTAATTCATTTGTAGGAATTATATAAGAGTCAAATTCTAAATTTAAAAAATTAGAATATTCGTAACTTCAATATCATTGATGTCCAATAGCTTTTAAAGTAATTAAAGGAGAATTAATTTCATCTATTAAGTATAATAATCGTAATGAAGGAAAAGCAATAAATATTAAAATTACAGCTGGTAAAATAGTTCAAATAATTTCAATCGTTTGACCATGTAAAAGGTATCGATTAGTAAATTTATTAAAAAATAGTATAAATATAATATAAGCAATTAATACTGTAATTATAATTAAAATTAAAAGTGTATGATCATGAAAAAAGTTTAATTGTTCTATTAAAGGAGATGAACTATCTTGAAGTCCTAAATTTGCTCATGTTGCCATTTTTCTAATAAAAGATAATAATCTTTATATATGAAGCTTAAATTCATTGCACTAATCTGCCATATTAGAAATTAGAAGAAAGTAATGGAAGTTCTGAATAAGTATGTTCAGCAGGAGGAAGTGTATGATATCATTCAATTGATGAAGATAATTGTATTGGGAAAGAAGGAGTACGTTGTGCAATTATACTTTCTCAAATAATAAAAATAAAGAAAATAATAGCAAATAAAGAAATAGTACTTCCTAATGAAGAAATAATATTTCAAGTTAAGTATCTATCAGGAAAATCAGAATATCGTCGAGGTATTCCTGCTAATCCTAAAAAATGTTGAGGAAAAAAGGTTAAATTTACACCAATAAATATTATAACAAATTGAGCCTTTAATCATGAAGGATTTATAACTAATCCTGTTAATAGTGGATATCAATGAATGAATCCTGCTATAATGGCAAATACTGCTCCTATTGAAAGAACATAATGAAAATGTGCAACAACATAATATGTGTCATGTAATACAATGTCAATTGATGAATTAGCAAGGACAACTCCTGTCAATCCTCCTACTGTAAATAAAAATACAAATCCTAATGATCATAATAAAGCTGGACTATAAGTTAATTGAGTTCCATGAAGAGTAGCTAATCAACTAAAAATTTTAATTCCTGTAGGAACAGCAATGATTATTGTAGCTGAAGTGAAATAAGCTCGAGTATCAACATCTATTCCAACTGTAAATATATGGTGTGCTCAAACAATAAATCCTAATAATCCAATGGTTAGTATAGCATAAATTATTCCTAAAGTTCCAAAAGTTTCCTTTTTTCCTCTTTCTTGAGTAATAATATGAGAAATTATACCAAATCCAGGTAAAATTAAAATATAAACTTCTGGATGTCCAAAAAATCAAAATAAATGTTGGTATAAAATTGGGTCTCCTCCTCCAATTGGATCAAAAAATGAAGTATTTAAATTTCGATCTGTTAATAGTATAGTAATAGCTCCTGCTAAAACAGGTAATGATAAAAGTAATAATACAGCTGTAATTACAACTGATCAAACAAATAAAGGTAATCGGTCTAAAGTAATTCCTGAAGATCGTATATTAATTACAGTAGTAATAAAATTTACTGCTCCTAAAATTGAAGATACCCCTGCTAAGTGAAGAGAAAAAATTGTTAAATCTACTGAAGCTCCAGCGTGAGCAGTTCCTGAAGAAAGAGGAGGATAAACTGTTCATCCTGTTCCTGACCCATTTTCTACTATACTTCTTGAAAGAAGAAGAGTTAATGAAGGAGGAAGTATTCAAAAACTTATATTATTTATTCGAGGGAATGCCATATCTGGTGCTCCTAATATTAAAGGTACTAATCAATTTCCAAACCCTCCAATTATAATAGGTATAACTATAAAAAAAATTATAATAAAAGCATGAGCTGTTACAATTACATTATAAATTTGATCATTCCCAATAAATATCCCAGGATGTCTTAATTCAGCACGAATTAAAATTCTTAAAGATGTTCCTACTATTCCTGATCAAATCCCAAAAATGAAATATAATGTTCCAATATCTTTATGATTTGTTGAAAATAACCATTGTCGCGATTAAATGGCTGAAGTTTAGGCGATAAATTGTAAATTTATATATAAGAATAATTCTTTTTAATCAAACTTTATATTCAATAATGATATTAGACTGCAATTCTGAAGGAATAATTTTTTAATTATTAAAGTTTAAGAATTAAAAGATTAATACAAGTATTTTCAGCTTTGAAGGCTATTAGTTTTTTTAACTTAAATTCTTATTATAAAATTAAATAAATTAAAGTAATAATTATTAATCCTATAATAGAAATAAAATTTAAAGATAAAATAAAATTTATATTTTTATTATTATATGAATTCATTAATATTCATGAATTTTTATTATAATTTAATATATAAATTCTATAAGATATTCGTAAATAATAATATAAAGTAATTAAAGTTAAACACACAGCAATAAATAGTAAAAAAATTTGATTTAATTCAATTATATTTTGAATTACTAATCATTTAGGTAAAAATCCTAAAAACGGAGGTAATCCTCCTAATGATAATAAATTTAAAAATATAAAAAATTTAATTGTTGGGTTTATTATAGAAAAATTAAAAATTTGATTGAAATGAAATAATTTAAAATTATTAAATATTAAAATAATTGATATTGATAAAATTGAATATAAAATAAAATAAGTTAATCATAATAATTCATTATTTATTATAGCTATTAATATTCATCCTAAATGATTAATAGAAGAAAAAGCTATTAATTTACGTAATGAAGTTTGATTTAATCCTCCTAAAGCTCCAATAATTATAGATAAGATAATTGAAATTAAAAAGAAATTATAATTTATATTATAAGAAATTAATATTATAGGAGCAATTTTTTGTCAAGTTATTAAAATTAATCTATTAATTCAATTTAATCCTTCCATTACTCCAGGGAATCAAAAATGGAAAGGAGCTGCCCCACTTTTTAATAATAAAGTTGATAAAATTAATAAATCATTAAAATTATTATTTATTATTCAATTATTATTAAAAAATAATATTATTAAAATAATTGCGAATAATAAAATTGATGAAGCAAAAGCTTGAGTTAAAAAATATTTTAATCTACTTTCTGATGCCATTAAATTTTTTTTTCCTTCATTTATTAAGGGAATAAATGAAAGTAAATTAATTTCTAATCCTATTCAAGCACCTAATCATGAATTAGAAGAAATAGTAATTAAAGATCCTAAAATTAATATAATAAAAAAAATGTTATTAGAAATTTTTTTGATTAAAAATAAAAGTATTCTTTATTAATGGATTATAAGGCCAATAGCATAATTAGCCTATTTTTTTTATAATATATATATTTTAGTGTATGATGCACAAAAGTTTTTGAATCTTTTAGAAATAGTTTAATTCTATTAAATATAATTTTTATATTGTACTAAAATTGTTTATTAATTATTAATATATACATATATTTATTAAGGGAATAAACATATTATATTTTAAAATTTTTAAATTAAAAAGAAAAGGATTATAACCTTTATAAGTGGGGTATGAACCCAATAGCTTAATTAGCTTATCTTTTTAAAATTTATTAATAATGAATAAAGCATTAAATCTTTATGATTTACCCTATCAAGGTAATCCTTTTTGTCAGGCAATTCATT